ATGTCTTTTATTACTTTAGAGAAAAATCAAACTCGCAGAGTTTATCTTTTCAGGGGTTGAAAGACGAAATACGCATCCAATTTTTTTTTTCATTTAGTTTTCTCTATCAGAACCAAAAAATAATGAATTTTCCTATAATTGAATTCTTTAATTCAATACAATATAAAATAATGAAGACTGTAAATAAAAGTAGTTTTATTACATTGATTTTTATTTTATATTGTATTGTCAGAACAAAAATAGCGTATACATACATTTTGGATCCATTCAGCCATGATCTACTAACTCTTATTCTACCTAATATTCTATATAGAATTTATAGAATTTAAAACTAAAAATAGAAAAAATTGGAATAAGAATAAAAAAGAATATTAAAAATAGATCAAAAAAGAGAGAACTGGGGATATAAAGAAAAATTTTCCTGCGTTCTGGAATCAAAGAAGGATAGAGAAAAATTCTTTTCTATGTCTAAAGAATAATAATTAACTCCTAAGCATTTAATCGGAAATATTGACAGATTCCTGCAGACTCCAAAGAAAATAAAGACCCGCTGTTTCGATTTAATCTATATCGATATCGCATTTTCATATCAGAATAGTAGATAGAGGAATAATTCAATAGGTTAGGTTCACTTACTTTTTCTTTTGTTGATTTCGAATCTTTACTTTTTTTGATTGTTTGATTTTACTAATGTAAAGTCAAATAGTTGTAGGGATAGTTGGTGATTCAAAAGAAAATTTCAAATTTCTCTGATTATCTGATTAGAAGAATAACTTGTTTTAATTCTAAGTCATTTTTCTAATTATACGCTTTTTTATTACAAATATAAACAATTTATCTATTATACCTTCAAATATGAACACTCTCGCTGGGATAAAACAAATATGAACACTCTCGCTGGGATAAAAGCCCCTTATCGGATTTGAACCGATGACTTACGCCTTACCATGGCGTTACTCTACCACTGAGTTAAAAGGGCCTTTATCTTGTTTTATTCCGGAAAAACCCCTAGGAGTTTAGTGAATGTATTTAATTAGAACATATTTATAGATATCTATTTTATTCGCATAATGCGTTATTTCCAAATGATACATTTTATTTACTCAGTGAGTTATGGGGTAACCTAGCAAATATTGGTAAAATCAAAAAGGGTTTTTGACATTGTATTTTCTAAATATAAATCTAATTCAATTCAATGAATGGGCTTAAGACCGACTCTAATTGAACTAACACCCATGATGAAAAAATAATGCATGGACCCACTAATTCAACATGGATTCAAGATCTTTTCGCAAGTCGTTTACGAAGAGATTCTCTGAACCAAATTCTAAAAAAAAGGCGAAACTATAGATTTTAGATATACTAAAAAAAATCGAAATTATAGTAGATAATATCTAGATAATATAGTAAAATAGAGTCAAGTCAATAAAGTTGAAAAAAGAAGAGAAGAATAGAATGCTTAGCTTATATATAAATTATAATATCGAAATACCGACGAAATATCGAATGGAATGCCAATTCTAATGAAGGATTCATGAATAGACAAAAAATTCTATGGAATCCCGAAAGGCGAAAAACTTCTTCGGATATAGGCAGACTATCTATATTGACAATTTCAAAAAACTGCTCATACTATGAGCATAGTGTGCTGGTGGTCGGGCAAAGAGGCCCCCATCGTCTAGTGGTTCAGGACATCTCTCTTTCAAGGAGGCAGCGGGGATTCGACTTCCCCTGGGGGTAGGGTATTACGAAAGGAAATTGATTGATCAAGAATTATCAGTAAGCCCAGAATTGATTCTTCCCTGGGTCGATGCCCGAGCGGTTAATGGGGACGGACTGTAAATTCGTTGGCAATATGTCTACGCTGGTTCAAATCCAGCTCGGCCCAAAAATTAGCTAATTCACACACATGAAATGATATAACTCCTTTGTTTTCCAGAAATGTCTGATACGAAAAAAGGAAAAGTCCCATTTTTTCCCACCCGCTATTTGCGACTCTTTTCCTTTTTTTTAGTCTGATCTTGGTGATGATCTATATTCATACCATAATCTGTAAGTATAAAGTCTAAGAAAAAGAGTTTTTTCTTTACACTTTACATTAGTTTATTCTTTCTTTCTTTTCATTGAAAGGTTGATTATCTATCCATTTTGAAATAAGAAGGAAAGGATTATGAGTAATCCTTACTACTCTTAGCATTGCTATGTGTATATCAATAGATTATCACTCATGTCTCCGTTAGAAGACGACAATTCTAATCTAACTAAGCTAAATAGAAAGTTTTTGAATGAAATCATAAGAATATCTATACCGTCTACTTGATTTCCCCGGGATTGTAGTTCAATTGGTCAGAGCACCGCCCTGTCAAGGCGGAAGCTGCGGGTTCGAGCCCCGTCAGTCCCGACAGATCAAAACCCGCTACAAAAAAACACAAATATCTGTCCACTTCTTTGTTTTTTGTAAAAAAGTGAACAAATAGAAGAATTTTATTCTCAAGCGATCCTTCATTCATTTTTCACTTTTGGATTTATTATTTATTAATTGTTTCTTTATTTGTTATTTGTTTGCTGAGAAACGAAACAAATAACAAATAAAGAAATTCCATTTTGTTTCCTAATAACGAACGATTGGACGTAGAGAAAGGTATGTGGATTAGTACATACAATTAAAGAGAGCGTCTTATTGAGGATTTCAAAAAAAAAAAAGAATATGATATATGATACTGGGAGTCTGGGATTTTCGATTCCTCCGACTTCTTGTAATGGAAATTACATTAAAGTGCCCTATGTTCGTCGGGAACACATGCAAAAATTTAATTTGAATTTGAAATGATCTATCTCAATCACACCTTTTTTGTTTGATTAGCTTCTTAGAAGGAGTTAAGTTATAACCCCCTTTTCTATTTTGCTTATATGTTTAGGTTTGTTTGTAACCAATGGAAGTGTAAAGGCGGTTAGATGATACTTCATCAGATGCGAAAGCAGTAGTTTAGATAAAAGAAAGAATGGAAAAAGGGTAGAAAAAAGTAAAAAAAAAATTTCATTCAGTATGGATAAAGGATTCTCCTGTGTTATACTATATAACTATGTTATACTATTTAATTGTCGACGATGAATCTATTCGATCTTATCGTTCAGATTCAGATATTCTTATTGATCATATTGATATTGAATTGAATTTACAGGGGAAAGATTTATCATCTCTATGGGATTAAATCCCGAGTTATTGCGAAGTAAATAAAAAGAAAATAAATGGTGAGATTGAGATTATGGAAGTAAATATTCTCGCATTTATTGCTACTGCATTGTTCATTCTGGTTCCTACAGCTTTTTTACTTATAATATACGTAAAAACCATCAGCCAAAGTCAAGGCGATAAAGTGGAATGAAACTTGACTTCTTTATTCTTGTCACTGATTGAAGAAATAAAGAAGGGTAAAGGATTCGAATTTCACGTTTTAAATGAATTAATGAGCGGACTAGAATCAACAGTCTTCTAGGAGATCTGATCGGGGGAGTATAGTATGAGTATGGTAGAAAGAAAAATGAATCTTTCTACCATACTCTCATTTCTCATTATTGGTATTCTATTGGAGTGTATGTAGTGCCTAAAGGTGTACTGTATAACGGTGTAGGCTTAATATGGATCAAGCTACAATCTAATATCTATTTTCATACATGTCTATATGAATTATATGGATGTAATGTACAGAGCCCTCCTATTTCGTTTCTCGGCTTCATCCATTTTGATTCCACCCACTCACTCTGAAACAGAAGGAATCGTTTGATTCCGCAGTTCAATTTTCAATAATTGAATTAGTGGTACCTCTGCTCTAGAGTCCACTTCTTCCCCATACTACAAGTGAAAGTGAAAATGTAAAGACTACCATTAAAGCAGCCCAAGCGAGACTTACAATATCCATGTGAATTCTATCCCCTATCTCTATGAAGGAATTATTCCATTATTATTCAATAATAATAGTCGAATTTTTGGCACAGAGTCAAAAAAATATTTTGCTCCATATTGGTATTGGTGAAACAATTCTATGTTGAATAAGTTCGTATATGATTTTGTTTTATTTTCTATATTAAATAGAAATAGACCTGTTTTTCAATTGAAAGAATACCTTTTTTTGTATAAAAAAGTTGAAAATAAAAGTAACAAAAGCCAATAATAATTAATCCATTCAATCAATCTAATTAGATTGATTGAATGGATTAATTTTAGTAGTACTCAGAGATTTTTATGATTTTGCAGACAAAATAACTTGCGTCATTTTCGAAAATACTAATTAACTTACTCCCGGCCTAACCAAAGACTCAATCAGTAGTGGAGAGGCCAATTTACAGATTCCCTTTCAATACTAAAAGTTTTCCGTGAATTCGAAAGGATTTAGAGCACTTTATAGAACGGACCCTTCTGATGTTTCCGTTGAGGAAAAGGCAAGTTCCATCAGCAAAACAAAAACAATAGGGTATTTCGAGTCTTTTTTTTGTTGATCAGGCGACACCCAGATTTGAACTGGGGAAAAAGGATTTGCAGTCCCCCGCCTTACCGCTCGGCCATGGCGCCAAGACGCTACAAAATCGCTGCAAATATTCTCCAGGAGGGGAAATTCTTATGGCCCTTTCTCCTGTACTCCCGCTTTTCTTCATCTTAATCCTTTTCCTAAAATAAGTGCAATACTTCCTTGTTTTTGGATTGGATCTATCTTTTCGATTGACTGTATAGTATTTCAAAACACACAATATCTAACCCCCCCTTTTTTTATTGAGTCGAGAAACCTAATATGGATTTTCAGTCACAAAAGCCAAAATTCAGGTAAAATTTTGACCATTAACCGTGTGACTCGGAATTCATGAACCATTCTTGGATTTGAATCTAAAAAGGTTTTGTCCCAATAAGAAAAAAGAAAAATGAATTGATACAGAACTAATCAAGATTCAAAAAAACTACTTCTCAATTATAAGATCAATTATGCATATATGTAAACCCCACAGAACCTAAATTTTATTAGATATTAAATATATATATCTAATAAAATATCTTATTTGTTCTGTAATATGATTTTTATCCATAGAAAAAAAATCACTTTGATATAGCACGACATATGTTATCCAAAATAGAATTTCTATAAAAGAATAGAAGTAGTTTTTTGAATCTCGATAAGGAACAGATATGTATAGAAAGCTGGCGTCATATCTACAAATCTTTAATAAATTTTCATAAATACAAGTCTTCTTACACAATTAAATCTTATTATATGAATTAAACTCAAAACAAAAATAGATCAAATTTCTATGCATAGGCGAATCCTCCTTTTTTTAACTGAAGTATGAAATCTAGAAAAGGTAAAATGTTAATCATCTCGATCTTTTTTCTTATTATTCTTTCTTTCTCTCATCAAACGGACAAAATATAAAACATAGATCCGTTTCTTTTTCTGGTACTTAATCGGATTGTAATATGTAATATCATAATAATGGTAAATGGTCAAAATGGAATCCCTTTTTTGAATTCTATACAAAGCTCTAAAAATCCATATCATATGATAAGTCTCAGTTAAGTGTTAAGTCAAATAAGTCAAATTTATTAATTTATTTCCAGTTGTATCTGTTAAAAATTCCAATTTTGGAATAGAATTATCTTTATTCCCCGTTCATACTCCGTATCAATATTCTATATCCTATATAAAGTTATATAGTTAGATAAAATTTCATGTGATTCAGTAAACAGAATATCAATTCCATCGTTGCTAGATCAATCCATATGATTCGATAAAGAATGGTTCAATAATGGGATTTTTTCTATAAATGAGAAATGAAAAATGTTCAGGGATGAAAATGAGGGAACGTCTACAATACCTGGGTTTAATCAGATACAATTTGAAGGTTTTTGTAGGTTTATTGATCATGGCTTAACAGAAGAACTTTCTAAGTTTCCAAAAATGGAAGATACGGAGCAAGAAATTGAATTTCAATTATTTGTGGAAACATATCAATTAGTGGAACCGTCGATAAAAGAAAGAGATGCTGTATATGAAGCAATCACATATTCTTCTGAAGTATATGTATCCGCGAGATTAATTTGGAAAACCAGTAGGGATATGCAAGAACAAACAATTTTTATCGGAAACATTCCTATAATGACTTCCCTGGGAACTTCTATAGTAAATGGAATATACAGAATTGTGATTAATCAAATCTTGCAAAGCCCCGGTATCTATTACCGGTCGGAATCGGACCATAACGGAATTTCGGTCTATACCGGCACCATAGTATCGGATTGGGGGGGGAGGGTAGAATTAGAAATTGATAGAAAAGGGAGGATATGGGCTCGTGTAAGTAGGAAACAGAAAATATCTATTCTAGTTCTATCATCTGCTATGGGTTTGAATTTAAGAGAAATTTTAGAAAATGTTTGCTACCCTGAGATTTTCTTGTCTTTCCTAACTGAGAAAGAGAAAAAAAAAATGGGGTCAAAAGAAACTGCCATTTTAGAGTTTTATCAACAATTTACGTGTGTAGGCGGAGATCCTGTATTTTCTGAATCCCTATGTAAGGAACTACAAAAAAAATTCTTTCAACAAAGATGTGAATTAGGAAGGATTGGTCGACGAAATATGAACCATAGACTGAATCTTGATATACCTCAGACCAATATATTCTTGTTACCGAGAGATATAGTGGCGGCTGCGGATTATTTAATTGGAATGAAATTTGGAATGGGCGCACTTGATGATATGAATCATTTAAAAAATAAACGTATTCGTTCGGTTGCGGATCTCTTACAAGATCAATTTGGATTGGCTTTGGTTCGTTTAGAAAATATGGTGAGAGGCACTATATGTGGAGCAATTAGACATAAATTGATACCGACTCCTCAGAATTTGATAACTTCAACTCCATTAACAACCACTTATGAATCTTTTTTCGGGTTACACCCATTATCTCAAGTTTTTGATCGAACTAATCCATTGACACAAATAGTTCATGGTCGAAAGTTGAGTTATTTGGGACCGGGAGGATTGACAGCGCGAACTGCGAATTTTCGAATACGAGATATCCATCCTAGTCATTATGGACGCATTTGTCCAATTGACACGTCTGAAGGAATCAATGTTGGGCTTATTGGATCCTTAGCAATTCATGCGAAAATGGGTAATTGGGGATCTCTAGAAAGCCCATTTTATGAGATCTTTGACGAATCAAAATCAAAAAAAAACCGGATGCTTTCTTTATCACCAAATAGGGATGAATACTATATGATAGCAGCAGGAAATTCTTTGGCACTCAGTCGAGGTATTCAGGAGGACCAAGTTGTTCCAGCTCGATACCGTCAAGAATTCCTGACTATTGCTTGGGAACAGGTTAATCTTCGAAGTATTTTTCCATTCCAATATTTTTCTATTGGAGCTTCCCTTATTCCTTTTATCGAGCATAATGACGCGAATCGGGCTTTAATGAGTTCTAATATGCAACGCCAAGCAGTTCCGCTTTCTC